TTTTTTTTTTTTTTTATGTGTAAAATTATTACAGATGGTCAAGAAAAAATTAAAATTAAAAATTTCTTAATATATTATATATATATATATAGGTATATTAAATATTTAATGTATTTATATTAATATATATATATTAAATATTTAAATTATTTATATAAATATATATATATATTAAATATTTAAATAAATAATATTTAATTTAAATATAATAAAAATATAATTACTATAAATTTAATTTAAATGAATATTATTTATTTTGTAATTTTTTAAATTATAAGAATTTATATAGCCATTTAGGTTTTAATCGGCATATTACAAAAAAAAAATAAGAGAATATTTAAAATTAAATAATTTATATTAAATATTTTAATATAAAAAAAAAAAAAAAAAAATCTATGTAAAAAATTGTGCGATAAATAAATTTTTTATGGTTTAAAAAAATTTACAATAAATTTGTTTTACATCTAAATTTTAGTGTTAGTTTTTAATTGTTTTAATAATAATTGAATTATTAAGGTAGTAATTAGTATTAAAAATTTAAGAAATTAAGATTTAGCATTATAAAAATTATTAACTAATTTTGTGCCAGCAGTTGCGGTTATACAAAAAATAAGTTAAATTTTTTTAGTGGTTAATTATTAATTATAATTTAATTAAAAATTTAAATTATTAGGTGAAATTTTAATTTAAAAAAAATTATTAAAATTTTATGATTATTGATAAATTTTATAAAAAACTAGGATTAGATACCCTATTATTGAGAATTTAAGTAAAAATACTAAAATAGTAGATAATTATTTATTGAAACTTAAATAATTTGGCGGTATTTTAGTTCATTTAGAGGAATCTGTTTGTTAATTGATATTCCACGATTGAATTTACTTAATTTAAAAGTTTATATATCGTTGTTAAAAAAATATTTTAAAATAAAAATAATATTTAAAAATTTTTATGGAAAAACTAAATCAGATCAAGATATAGTTTATAATTAAGAATATAATGGATTACAATAAATTTATTTATATGGATTTTAATTTGAAATAATTAAAAAAAAGTGGATTTAACTGTAATTTTTTTTTAATATAGAAAAAATGATTAAAAATTAAAATATGTACATATTGCACGTCACTTTCATTAAAAAATTGAAATAAGTCGTAACAAAGTAGGGGTACTGGAAAGTGTTCCTAGAAAGATCAGATTAGAGCTTGTTAAAGTATTTCATTTACATTGAAAAGATATTATTAATTTAATTAATTTGAGGGGAGAAAATTAATGATTGTAAAAATAATAAAAAAAATTTTAATATTGAAATAATTTAATGGGGGTTAAAGTATTTTAATAGAAAAAATTTAAATTTTTATAGTTAATTAAGTATTGTGAAAGAATTTTGAAATATTATGAAATTTAATTTATAAAAAAGTAAATTTTAATTATTGTATCTTGGGTATCAGAGTTTATTAAAAATTTTTTATTTATTTAAATTTCTCGAATTTAAAAGAGATAGTTAGTTAAAAAAGTTATTGTTGTATAAATATTTTAAATAATTAATTTGAAATGAAAAGTTAATCGTTTTTAAATATATCTAGTTTTTTTAGAATAAAATTTAATTTTTAATTTAAATAAAAAAAAATTAATTAATTAATTTTTTTTTATTTAAATTTAATATTTTGGGGGATAAGCTTTAAATTAAATTATTATAATTAAAAATTATTTTAATATTAAAATTTTTATAATTTATATTGTTAATAAATTATATTTTTTTATAAATAATTTTATTAAAATTAAAATTTAATTTAAATTATTTAATTTTTTTTTATAAAAAATAATTTTTTAATAGTTAAAATTTTGATATTATGATAAAATTAGTATATAAATTTAAAATTTAATAGTTATTTAATTTTAATTTAAGTTATTTAAAAGGAATTCGGCAAATTTTTATATTCACTTGTTTATCAAAAACATGTCTTTTTGTTTATAATTTAAAGTCTAATCTGCCCACTGATATTTATATTAAAGGGCTGCAGTATTTTGACTGTACAAAGGTAGCATAATCATTAGTCTCTTAATTGGTGACTTGTATGAAAGATTGGATGAAATATAGGCTGTCTCTTAGGTAGATATTGAATTTAATTTTTTAATTAAAAAGTTAAAATAAGTTAAAAAGACGAGAAGACCCTATAGAGTTTTATAATTTATTTAAATTAATTTTATTTTTAAATATTTTGATTATAGTTTATAATAAGTTATTTTATTGGGGTGATAGAAGAATTTATTAAACTTTTTTTAAAAAATTTCATTAATAAGTGAATTTTTGATCCAATTTTATTGATTATAAGATTAAATTACCTTAGGGATAACAGCGTAATTTTTTTTTTTAGTTCATATAAGAAAAAAAGTTTGCGACCTCGATGTTGGATTAAGATAAAGTTTATATGTAGAAGTATAAATTTTTGATCTGTTCGATCATTAAAATCTTACATGATCTGAGTTCAAACCGGTGTGAGCCAGGTTGATTTCTATCTTTTAAGAAAGGAAATATTTTAGTACGAAAGGATTAAATATTTTAATTAAATTATATGTTTATTTATGAATTTTATTAAGATAATTAAATATTAATTATGATTTGGGTGGTAAATTATATGTTTATATTTGTACAGATACATATATATATATATATATATGGTTTAAAAATGTACTATTTTGACAGAAAAAATGTGATGATTTTAGAAGTCATAAATGTATAATTATATTATATAAGTAGTACATTTTTTTTAACGATATAGTAATAATTTTTATTGGGAGTTTAATTTTAATTATTGGGGTATTAATTGGAGTTGCTTTTTTGACTTTATTGGAGCGTAGGGTTTTAGGGTATATTCAAATTCGAAAAGGTCCTAATAAATTAGGAATAGTGGGTATTTTGCAGCCCTTTTCAGATGCAATTAAATTATTTACTAAAGAACAAATTTATCCTAGATTTTCTAATTATTTAATTTATTATTTTTCTCCTGTAGTTAGATTTATTTTGTCTTTATTTATTTGAGTATTAATTCCTTATTTTTTTAATATGGTGAGATTTAATTTAGGGGTTTTGTTTTTTTTTTGTTGTACTAGATTGGGGGTTTATAGAATTATAATTGCTGGGTGATCTTCTAATTCTAATTATGCTTTGTTGGGGGGATTACGGGCTGTAGCTCAAACTATTTCTTATGAGGTAAGATTAGCTTTAATTTTTATATCTAGTATTTTGATAATTATGGATTTTAATATGATAAATTTTTATTTTTATCAAAAATTAGTTTGGTTAATTTTAGTTATATTTCCTTTATTTTTATGTTGGTTATCTTCTATATTAGCTGAGACTAACCGAACTCCATTTGATTTTGCTGAGGGGGAAAGAGAATTAGTTTCGGGATTTAATGTTGAATATAGAAGAGGAGGGTTTGCTTTAATTTTTTTAGCGGAGTATTCGAGAATTTTATTTATAAGTTTTTTGAGAGTTGTAATTTATTTGGGGGGATATAATTTAACTTTTTTTTTTTATTTAAAGTTAGTAATAATATCTTTTTTATTTGTTTGGGTTCGTGGTACTCTACCTCGTTATCGATATGATAAATTAATATATTTAGCTTGAAAAAATTATTTGCCTATTTCTTTAAATTTTTTAGTGTTATTTTTGGGGGTTAAAATTTTTTTAGTGTAAAGTTTGATTTTTTTTTAGTATAAATTAATAGAAATAAAATTTCTTTCTTAAGTTTTCAAAACAAATGCTTTAAACAAGCTCATTAATTAAAAGTATGTTAAGTTTAAAGCTTGTTTATTTATTAAAAAGAATTTTGTCTCAATAAATTCTGATTAAAGGATTTAGTAAAAAATAAGTAAAATAGAAAAAAGTTAATAATTGGCCTGTAAAAATATAAGGGGTTTCTACTGGTCGAGCCCCAATTCAAGTCAGTAAAATAATTATTATTGTAAAAAATCAGAATATAATTTGATTAATGGGATAAAATTGTATTCCTTGGATTTTTTTTTTAAAATTAAAAGGTAAAATAATTAAAATTATGATAGATATGATTAAAGCAATAACTCCTCCTAATTTATTTGGAATTGATCGTAAAATAGCATATGCAAATAAAAAATATCATTCTGGTTGGATATGTACTGGGGTGACTAAAGGATTTGCTGGAATAAAGTTATCTGGATCCCCCAATAAGTTGGGGTTAATTAAAGTTAGGTTAATTATTATTATTATTAAAATAATAAATTCAATTAAATCTTTAAAAGAGAAAAAAGGATGAAAAGGAATTTTATCTAAATTTCTGTTTATACCTAGGGGGTTATTAGATCCTGTTTGATGGAGGAATAATAAATGGATTATTGTTATAATTCTTAAAATAAAAGGTAGTAAAAAATGAAAAGTATAAAATCGAGTAAGGGTAGCATTATCTACAGCAAATCCCCCTCAGATTCAGTTTACTAATATGGTTCCCAAGTATGGGATTGCTGATAATAAATTTGTAATTACTGTAGCTCCCCAGAAAGATATTTGTCCCCAAGGTAATACGTATCCTATAAAAGCAGTTGCTATTAAAATAAATAAAATAATAATTCCTATAAATCAAGTATATTTTAGGTTATAAGATTCATAATAAATTCCTCGTCCAATATGGAGGTAAATACACATAAAAAAAAAAGAAGCTCCATTTGCGTGTAAGGTACGAATTAGTCAACCATAATTAACATTTCGACAAATATAGTTAACTCTATAGAATGCTATTTCAATATTAGCTGTATAATATATTGTTAAAAATAATCCTGTGATAATTTGTATAATTAAGCATAAAGCAAGAAGTGAACCAAAATTTCATCATATTGAAATATTAGATGGAGTGGGTAAATCAATTAATGATCTATTAATAATTTTTAAAATGGGGTGAGTTTTGCGGATAGATTTAAATTTGTTTATCATTTGTTAGGTTGTGGATCGTAGGGGGCCATAAAAAATATTTGTGATTTTTACAACTGTTACTAATGTAATAAATAAATAAATTATTAGTATTATTATTAACATTGATATTTGGTTATTGTAAAGTTTATTAATGTTAATTTTATTTTCATTGTTAAAAAATATTAAAAAATTAAATAAATTATTTATTTCTGAGTTATTAATGCTTAAATTTATTCAAATTAAATTTGATTTAAAAAATATTAAGATAATAATAATTAAAAAAATTATTATAATAATACTTGTTTTAGTGTTTATAGATATTAAAAATAATTCATTAGATGCAATTCTAGATACATAAATAAATAAGACTAATAACCCCCCCAAAAAAGTTAAAAATAAAATATAAGAGAATCAATACGTTCTAATTATTATTCCAGATAGTATGCAAATGATAAATGTTTGAATTAAAATTAGAAGTCCTATTGTTAGAGGGTGATTTAAAAAATATATAATAAAAGATATTGTAAGTATAGTTATGGATAAGATTAATTTAATAATATCAAAGAATAGTTTAAAAAATAATAATTTTGGAGATTATAGATAAAGAGTTTCTTTTTCTTTGAAGTTTTTAAAGGAATTTCTTAATTTTGATTTACAAGACCAATGTTTTATTTAAACTATAAAAACATTAATGATAATTTTTAATATTTTTATTTTTATTATTGTTATATTTTTTATTGGTAATTTAATTTTTGTTTCGAAAAATAAGCATTTATTAATTGTATTGTTGAGTTTGGAGTTTATGGTTTTAATAATTTTTTTTTTTTTATTATTATTATTAAGATTTGTTGAATATGATATATATATGTTAATAGTTTTTTTAGTGTTTTCTGTTTGTGAGGGGTCTTTAGGGTTGTCAATTTTAGTTTCAATAATTCGAACCCACGGTAATGATTATTTTCAAAGTTTTAGTTTTTTATAAATTTATATGATAGTAAATAAATTATAATTATTATTATAAGTTATTGATTAATGGTAAAATTTTTATTTATATTAATTTTTATAATTCCTTTATGTTTTATAAAAAATATATTTTGATTGGTTCAAATACTATTATTTTTAGTTATATTTTTATTTATAAATATAATATTAAGATTTTATAGATTTAGAAATATTAGTTATATATTTTCTTGTGATATTATTTCTTCTGGGTTAATTATATTAAGAATTTGAATTTGTAGTTTAATGATTTTAGCAAGAGAAAATTTATTGAAATTAAATTTTTATATTAATTTTTTTTTGTTTAATGTTGTTTTTTTATTAATTATGTTATATTTAACTTTTAGAGTTATGAATTTATTTTTATTTTATTTGTTTTTTGAGGGTAGCTTAATTCCTACTTTATTATTAATTATTGGTTGGGGGTATCAACCAGAACGTTTACAGGCTGGTATATATTTATTATTTTATACCTTGTTTGCTTCTTTGCCTTTATTATTGGGGATTTTTTATATTTTTATTAGTTATAATTGTATTATAATTTATTTTTTAAAGTTTTTAAATTTGGATTTTATTATTTTATATCTTGTTATAATTAGAGCTTTTTTGGTAAAAATACCTATATATTTTGTTCACTTATGATTGCCTAAGGCTCATGTTGAAGCTCCTGTTTCTGGTTCTATGATTTTAGCTGGTATTATGTTAAAATTAGGGGGTTATGGTTTATTACGGGTAATAATTTTTTTACAGAGAATTAATTTAAAATTAAATTATTTTTGAGTTATTATAAGTTTAGTGGGGGGGTTTTATATTAGTTTGAAATGTTTTTGTCAAGTTGATATTAAATCTTTAATTGCTTATTCTTCAGTCGCCCATATAAGAATGGTTATTGGGGGAATTATAGTTATAAATTATTGAGGGTTTATAGGTTCTTATTTGTTAATGATTGGGCATGGTTTATGTTCTTCTGGGATGTTTTGTTTGGCTAATATTAATTACGAGCGAGTTCATAGACGAAGTTTTTTTGTAAATAAGGGGATGATAAATTTTATGCCCTCAATAAGATTATGATGATTTTTACTAATATCTTCGAATATAGCAGCTCCCCCCTCTTTAAATTTATTGGGGGAGATTAGTTTATTAAATAGTTTGTTAAGATGATCTTGGTTAATAATGGTAGTTTTAGTTTTAATTTCTTTTTTTAGAGCTGGTTATAGATTATATTTATATTCTTATAGACAACATGGTAAGTTTTACATGGGGCTATATAGATTTTATTTGGGGGTATCTCGAGAATATTTATTATTATTATTACATTGATTGCCCTTAAATTTTATAGTTTTAAGGGTAGAATATTTAATGGTTTGATTTTAATTAAATTAATTAATTTAAATAACTTAAGTAAAATATTGATTTGTGGTATCAGAAATATGAGTTTTCATTTTAAATTATTAATAATAAATTTAATTTTATTTGTTTTAATTTTTTTTTTTTTTTATTTCTTTTTAGAATAATAAATTTTATTTTTATGATTTATTTTATTATAAATAACTTAGTGGTTTTTTTAGAGTGAGAAATTATTTCAATTAATTCAGTTAATGTTGTTATAGCAATTTTGTTAGATTGAATATCTTTGTTATTTATAATATTTGTTTCTTTAATTTCTTCGGTAGTAATTTATTATAGAAAAAGATATATGAATTCTGAATTAAACTTAAATCGATTTATTAATTTAGTAATTTTATTTGTTTTTTCTATAATTTTATTGATTATTAGACCTAATATAATTAGAATTTTATTAGGTTGAGATGGATTAGGGTTGGTTTCTTATTGTTTGGTGGTTTATTATCAAAACTTAAAATCTTATAATGCTGGGATATTAACTGCTTTGTCTAATCGTATTGGGGATGTTATGATTTTGATAGCTATTACTTGAATAATAAATTATGGAAGTTGAAATTATATTTTTTATTTGAATTTTATGAAAAATGATTATATAATAATAATAATTGGGGGGTTAATTATTTTAGCTGCAATAACTAAAAGAGCTCAAATTCCTTTTAGATCTTGATTGCCAGCTGCTATAGCTGCTCCTACTCCTGTTTCAGCTTTAGTTCATTCTTCTACTTTAGTAACGGCGGGGGTTTATTTATTAATTCGATTTAATTTTTTGTTAGTTGATATGTTTATGATAAAAATTTTACTTTTATTATCGGTTTTAACTATGTTTATGTCTGGAATTTCAGCTAATTATGAATTAGATTTAAAAAAAATTATTGCTTTATCAACATTGAGTCAACTAGGGTTAATAATAAGAATTTTAAGAATAGGGTTTCCTGAATTGGCTTTTTTTCATCTATTAACTCATGCAATATTTAAAGCATTATTATTTATGTGTGCTGGGGTGGTTATTCATATAATAAATGATATTCAAGATATTCGTTATATGGGGGGAATTAGAATTTATATTCCTCTGACTTCTTTATGTTTACATATTTCTAATATGGCTTTGTGTGGTATTCCTTTTTTAGCTGGGTTTTATTCTAAGGATTTAATTTTAGAGATATTGAGTTTTAGAAATTTTAATTTGTTAGTTTTTATTTTATATTATGTATCCACAGGACTAACTGTATTTTATAGTTTTCGTTTGTTGATGTATATTATGATTAATGATTTTAATTTATTATCTGTTTATAATTTATTTGATGAAGATTATATTATATTAAAGAGTATGTTTACTTTATTATTTATAAGAATTTTTAGTGGGAGTTTTTTAAGATGAATAATTTTTTCTTATCCTTGTATGATTTATTTATCTTTTAATATGAAATTAATAGTAATTTATGTTAGTTTAATGGGAGTTATCATAGGATACTTTGTTAGAAATATAAAAATTATAAGTTTTAATAAGTTTTTATTAACTTATAAATTAAGTTATTTTTTATGTTTTATGTGATTTATGCCTTCTTTATCCACTTATGGGGTAGTATATAATTTTTTAAATTTTAGTCAAAAATTATATAAAAATATTGATTTAGGTTGGAGAGAAGTATACAGAGGTCAAGGTATAGTTAGTATTTTGAAAAATTATTCTGTATTTTATAATATTTATCAAATAAATAATTTTAAAATTTATTTATTTAGATTTATTTTATGAATTTTAATTTTTTTATTTGTATTAATAATTTATTTAAATAGCTTATATAGTAGAGTATAATATTGAAGATATTAAGGAAATTAATTTAATTTTTAAATAATTATTTATAAAAATATTGAAATATTTTATTTTTACAATGAAAATGTAAAGTTTTTATAAACTATATAAATAAGAAATATTAATGGAATTTAACCACTAAAATTAAAGTTAGCAGCTTTATTTAATCTTTATATTTCTAATTTAATTGGAATTATTATTCAATAATATCATTAACAGTGATATACCTCTATTTGGTTTCAATTAACAATAAATTTTAGTTAAATAAGGAGTAAATTACTCTTTCTTTTAAGTCGAAATTAAATGCAAAATTGCTTCTTATTTATATATATATATATACATATATATATATATACATATATATATATATATATATATATGTATAAATTTGTATGTGTATGTAAGATAAATTGAAAAATTCAATATTATTTGAATGCAAATCAAAAGTTTTAGGTATAAACTATAATCCTATTTATTTTTGTGTTAGTTAGTTCAATTTAATATGTTTTGATTTCATTCGTGGTAAACTCCTAATAATAAAATAATAAAAAAAAATATTCTAATTTTTGTTCAAATAATAAAGTTAACTATTTTAAATGTTAAAATAATAGGGAAAATTAATGCGATTTCTACATCAAAAATTAAAAAAATGACTGTAATTAAAAAAAAATGAAGAGAAAAAGGAATTCGAGCATTTGATTTGGGGTCGAAGCCACATTCAAATGGGGAAGATTTTTCTCGGTCATAAAATGATTTTTTTGATAAAATAATAGATAAAAATATTAAAATATTGCAAATAAGTATAATAATTATTAAAATAACGGTTATTAAAATGATTATTTATATTAATTAAATGTTAAACTTTTTGATTGGAAGTCAAATATACTAAATATATTATATAAATAGTTAATTACCCCATCAATAAATAGAAATATAAAGAAATAATCATACTACATCAACAAAATGTCAATATCAGGCTGCTGCTTCAAATCCAAAATGATGATTTTTGGAGAAATGATTATTAAAATGTCGTAATAAACAAGTTAATAAGAAGAGAGTTCCAATAATAACATGTAATCCATGGAATCCTGTTGCCATAAAAAATGTTGATCCATAAATTCTGTCTGCAATAGAAAATGAAGCTTCTACATATTCATAAGCTTGTAAGATAGTGAAATATATTCCTAAGCAAATAGTAGTTAATAGTCTATTATTAGTTTCTGAGTGATTGTTTTCTATTAGAGCATGGTGAGCTCAAGTTACTGTTACTCCTGATCTTAGAAGAATAATAGTATTTAAAAGAGGAATTTGAAATGGGTTAAAGGGGGTAATATTTGAGGGGGGTCAAACAGCTCCAATTTCAATATTAGGGGATAAACTTCTATGAAAAAAAGCTCAAAAAAAAGAAATAAAAAAAAAGATTTCAGAGACAATAAATAATACTATTCCTCATTGTAATCCTTTTGTAACTAAAATAGTATGTTTACCTTGGTAAGTGCCTTCTCGTCTAATATCTCGTCATCACTGATATATAGTTATAAGAGTGATAATATATCCTAAAATTAATAGATTAATATTAAAATTGTGAAATCATTTTACTATTCCTGTTACTAAAGTTAATACTCCAATAGCTCCTGTTAGAGGTCATGGTCTGTAGTCTACTAAGTGAAAGGGGTGATTAAAGTTTATTTTCATTTATTTATTTATTTAATTTACTTCTCTAGAATATAATGTTCTTAAGATAGCAATAACATAGGATTGAATGATAGCAACTGCAGATTCAAGAATTAATAGTAAAATTTGGATTATAATTAATATTATAATTAAGTATGTTGGTAAGTTAGTTCTTGTTCTTCTTAATAGTGTTATCAATAAGTGGCCTGCAATTATATTGGCCGTTAATCGAACGGCTAAAGTTCCAGGTCGAATGATATTACTAATAGTTTCAATTAAAACTATAAAAGGTATAAGAATAGGGGGAGTTCCTTGAGGGATTATATGAATAAATATGTGTTGGTAATTATTGATTCAACCATATAATATAAATCTTAATCACAGTGGGAGAGAGATGGATAAGGTTAAAGTTAAATGTCTTGTTCTTGTAAAAATGTAGGGAAATAATCCTAAAAAATTATTAAATAAAATAAAAGAAAATAAAGAAATAAAAATTAAAGTTGATCCATTAAAATATTTATTTTTTAGTAAAGTTTTAAATTCATTGTGAAGTTTATTGAGAATAAAATTTCAAAAAAAAAAATGACGATTAGGAATTAATCAGAAATAATAAGGAATAAACATTAATCCTAAAAAAGTTCTAATTCAGTTAATTGGGATATTTAATAAATTTGTTGAGGGATCAAAAATTGAAAATAAATTGCTTATCATTTTCAGTTAAAATTTTTATTTTTTTTTAAATTTATGGGAAAGATAAGTGAATTATTATTATTTAAATTAAAATTTATAATATAATAATTTATTATATTAAAAATTATAAAAATAATAATAAAAAAAAAAAAAAAAAAAAATCAATTAATGGGTATTATTTGAGGAATAAAAGAATATTATAAAAATAATAATTTAAATTTGACATATTTATGTTATACATATATTTAACTAATTCTTTATAAATATATATATATATATATACATATATATATATATATATATACATATATGTGTGTGTATTTACATATTTGTGATAATTCATTAGAAGTAGTTGTTAATTTACTATAAAATGGTTTAAGAGACCAATACTTACTTTCAGTCATCTAATGAGGAGTAGTTATTAATTCAGTTAATAAAAGTTTTAATTGAGATACTTTCAACTATAATAGGTATAAATCTGTGATTTGCTCCGCAAATTTCAGAGCATTGACCATAAAAAATTCCAGGTCGGTTGATAAAAAAGTTAGTTTGATTTAGTCGACCTGGATTAGCATCAACTTTAATTCCGAGGGAAGGGATAGTTCAGGAGTGAATTACGTCTGTTGCTGTAACTATAATGCGAATTTGATTATTTATGGGGAGAATAATTCGGTTATCAACATCTAAAAGTCGGAAATTGTTGGGGGAGGTATTATTTGATGGGATTATGTAAGAATCAAATTCAATGTTATTAAAATCAGAATATTCATATCTTCAATATCATTGATGTCCAATAGATTTTAGGGTAATTAGGGGGTTATTTAATTCATCTAATAGGTATAATAATCGTAAAGATGGTAAGGCAATAAAAATTAGAGTAATAGCTGGTAAAATAGTTCAAATTAGTTCAATTACTTGTCCTTCAAGAAGAAATCGATTGATATATTTATTAAAGAATAATCTTAATATTAAATAACCCACTAAAATAGTAATTATTAATAAAATAATTAATGTGTGATCATGAAAAAAAATGATTTGTTCTATTAGGGGAGAAGCCCCATTTTGTAGGTTTAAGTTAGATCATGTTGCCATTATGTTGTTAAATAAAATTATTTAGATAATTTTATTCTAAAAAAAGGATAAACCTTTATAAATGGGGTTTAAATCCATTACATATAATCTGCCACATTAGAATATATTTCTTAAAATTGGTAATTCATTATATGAATGTTCAGCTGGGGGAAGTGCTTGATATCATTCAATTGATGATGGTATATTTAAGGTGAATAGTGAAATTCGTTGATAAATTATTGATTCTCAAATAATAATTAAAATTATTATTACCGCCAATAAAGAAATATATGAGCCTAGGGAAGAAATGGTATTTCATGAAATATATGAGTCGGGGTAATCAGAATACCGTCGAGGTATTCCAGCTAAACCCAGGAAATGTTGGGGGAAAAAAGTTAAATTAACTCCAATAAATATAATAAAAAATTGAATTTTTAATAAAAATGGATTTAAAGATAGTCCTGTAAAAAGAGAATATCAGTGAACAAAACCTCCTAAAATAGCAAATACAGCTCCCATAGAAAGAACATAATGAAAATGAGCTACAACATAATAAGTATCATGTAAAGTAATATCAATAGAAGAGTTGGCTAAAATAACTCCAGTTAACCCCCCCACAGTAAATAAAAAAACAAACCCTAGTCTTCATATTATTGAGGGTCTATAATTAATTTGGGTGCCATGTAATGTAGCTAATCATCTGAAAATTTTAATTCCTGTAGGAACAGCAATAATTATTGTTGCTGATGTGAAATAGGCTCGAGTATCAATATCTATCCCTACTGTAAATATGTGGTGGGCTCAGACAATGAATCCTAGTAAACCAATAGCTATTATTGCATAAATTATTCCCAAACTACCAAAAGTTTCTTTTTTTCCTCTTTCTTGGGAAATAATATGAGAAATTATTCCAAATCCGGGTAAAATTAAAATATAAACTTCTGGGTGACCAAAAAACCAAAATAAATGTTGATAGAGAATTGGATCTCCTCCTCCAGCTGGATCAAAAAAAGAAGTATTTAAATTTCGGTCTGTTAAAAGTATTGTAATAGCTCCAGCTAATACTGGTAAAGATAAAAGAAGTAAAAATGCAGTAATCCCAACAGCTCAAATGAAAAGAGGTATCTGATCAAATGATAGATTATTTAATCGTATGTTGATAATTGTAGTAATAAAATTAATTGCACCTAAAATGGAGGAAATTCCGGCAAGATGTAAAGAAAAAATAGCTAAATCTACAGATCCTCCACTATGGGCAATATTTGAAGACAGGGGGGGATAAACAGTTCAACCTGTTCCTGCTCCATTTTCTACAATACTACTTGAAATTAAAAGGGTTAGTGAGGGGGGTAAGAGTCAGAATCTTATATTATTTATTCGGGGGAAAGCTATATCAGGGGCTCCTAATATTAGGGGGATTAATCAGTTTCCAAATCCCCCAATTATAATGGGTATGACCATGAAAAAAATTATAATAAAAGCATGGGCTGTGACAATAGTATTATAAATTTGATCATCTCCAATTAGGGAACCGGGGGTTCCTAATTCAGCTCGAATAAGTAATCTTAAAGAGGTTCCTACTATTCCTGCTCAAATTCCAAAAATAAAATATAATGTTCCAATATCTTTATGATTTGTTGAATAAAGTCATTTTCGCAAGAAAAAAAAAATAAAATGGCTGAGGATAAGCGATAAATTGTAAATTTATTAACGGGGAATATTTCTCTTTTATTATAATTATAAAGTCTTATAGTCAAAAATGATGTAAAATTGCAAATTTTAAGGTATATTATATTATATTAAGGCTTAAAGAATATAATACATCTTTATAAATAATTTTGAAGATTACTAGTTTAACTTAACCTAAAACCTTTTATAGGTATAAAAAAGTTCTAATAATTATTCCTGAAATTGAGATAAAAGAAAAAAAATTAATATAAATTATAAGATTATTTTTAATAAAAGTTTTAAATCATTTTATTTTTAAGTAATTAAATATAAAACAAGAATAAATAATTCGAATGTAAAAAAAAATAATAATTAATCTTATCAAAATAAAAATAAAAGTTATTAAATATAATTTATTAATTATTAAGAAATTAATAATAATTCATTTGGGAATAAATCCAATAAATGGGGGTAATCCTCCCATAGAGAGAAAATTAATTAATAAATTTATTTTGATAGTAAAATTAATATTGTTAATAAATAATTGATTAATAAAAAATGTATTTATAATATAGAATAAAAAACACATAATTCTCGTTAAAAAAGAGTATATGAAAAAGTAAAAGATTCATAAATTTTCTCTAATTATAATAGCAAAAAGTATTCACCCTAAATTATTAATGGATGAAAAAGCTATTAGTTTTCGTAAAGAGGTTTGATTTAGTCCTCCAATAGCCCCAATTCTAATATTTAAAATAATTGCAAAAAATAAAAAATTTTTATTAAAATAGTATGACAATAAAATTATGGGGGTAATTTTTTGTCATGTTATTAAAATAAAATTATTAAATCAAGAAAAGCCTTCAATAATATTGGGGAATCAAAAATGAAAAGGAGCGGAGCCTATTTTTATTAATAGGGTAGAGTTAATAATAATTGAGATAAGATAGTTTAACTCAAAGTTTTGGATTAAAATTAATTTAAATAAAATGATAAATAAAAAATTAATAGAAGCAAGAGCTTGAGTTAAAAAATATTTTAAGGAACCTTCTGAGGTTAGTAAATTATTAGAGTTAGAAATTAGGGGGATAAATCTTAATAGGTTAATTTCTATGCCGATTCAACACCCAAATCATGAATTAGATGAAATGGCAATAAAAGTTCTAAAAAACAAAATAAATAAAAAAAATATTTTATTTGAATTAGTTAAAAAAAAAATTTAAAATATTTAATATTAATTTATTTTAAGAAATTTAATTTCTTTATTCTACAAAATTATATTTTAGTGTAAGACGCACAATAATTTTTGATATTATTAGGTATAGTTTAATTCTGTAAAATATAACAAAGGTAGAAAAACTACTTAATTTATTCTATCAGAATAATCCTTTAATCAGGCACTTTATTTTAAAAAAAAGAGATTCTTTATATTTGAGGTATGAGCCCAAAAGCTTAAATTTAGCTTATTTTTAA